AAAGGAATAGCGATGGATTCCTATGAAGTGAAGCATTCAGGAACAAGAAGATTCAATCGGACGACGAATTCTTACGTGGTCCAAGGAAATCAAAGGTCCGCTTCCACGATTTCATCTATATCGAATCTGAATATCAGAATAGCTTATATAGTCATGATTCAATTCAGGTCCACTGACTTTTGATTGATTTCTCTTCGGATCTGATTGGAACATTGGAGAAGTAGGAAGACTTTGGCGGGCGATTCATAATGGGTATCTAGAATATCTATGTCCTAGGACATAAAATATGAATAATGAAGAGAAAAAAAATATAAGAATTTGTAGGCTGTACACCTCATTTTTTTTTCCTGGGATTGTAGTTCAATCGGTCAGAGCACCGCCCTGTCAAGGCGGAAGCTGCGGGTTCGAGCCCCGTCAGTCCCGACCTAGGATCCGATGAATCGATCAATTCATCTCTGTAGGGGGGGACAAAGAAGGATTAGGATCTAATTCCCAGCCCAGCAGGAGGATCCTTCTTTCGTTTCGCATTTCTCATCGGACAAATCAAGTCAAGGAATCAAAATGACAATAACTAGTACCGATTGATGGAGGAGAGACATATGTAGGTTGGTACAATCGGGGGTATCACCATATTAAGCATATTAAGTAAGGATTCAAAGAGATACCGTACTGGTCTGGCTTTTTTCGATTGTTCCTGGCCCATCGAATAGAGTAGCAATTTCTTTCCCGGGAGCACATAACATTTTCTTTTTTTTACGATACGCAATTAACTTAACATAGTTACCCCCACAGAGTACTTTTCAGATTCAACCTACCCTTTATTTCATTTCTAGCTCCGATTTTTTTTCTTCGCTACACCTATTCGTCTTTCTTCCAATCAATTCGAAATAATCCAACGTCAACTGCTCTACTCTAATTCATAGGTTTTTTTATTGTATTGATCCCGGGATCTATCGAAACAATAGTATGGGCATATATATAAAAAAAAAAGCAACCAAGTCATCCCTTAGCACAAGCACTAAGTAAGCAAGCTACCTTTTTTTCTAAAAGAAAAAATCACCCATCAAATATTGAATGACTGAGCACTCAAATCCTATCGCGAGTCTTGATACATAGTATCTTCAGTCCTTTCCACAACTCCTAATTTGATTCTCCATCGGCCCATCCAATCTAATTCACGACTCAGTCAGTAGACACTACACTAGTAGGGTAGTAAGTTAGGTAATTAGGAATTTAAAAACCAAAAACCCCTTCTTGGATCCTAGGAGCAAGGATTTACAGTCCTTTAGAACAACCTTTTGATCCCAAGATTTCCGGCCCCTTACTTTCGTATTTTTGAATCTCACAATTGAATCTGACTACCCAAGTCGATCCTATTGGCAACGGGCAAACGACGCTTACGCGGGATCTCGGTGCCTTTCTCTTGAAAGAATAGAAGTTGAGTTCGAGTTGTTCTCATGCCGGATCAGAAAAGTAAAAAGCCATACTAAGAGCCAGCGGACCTGCTCACGGGAGTCAGGCCTGTTCTGTAGTGGGCAGACGTAGCAGGGCCATCTGAAAGAATATAGGAAAAAGAGCCGCTGGAGAAAACCAATTACGCCGGGTTCTCAATTCCATGGAGTATGTAGTGAGTTTGAATTGACCCGGTTAGCTAGAAGGTTCCTTTCGCTACCGTCCTAAGGTTCAACCAACCGTTGGTTTGCTTTAACAAGATTTCACTGAAGTGAACCCGACGCGAAGTTGGTGAAACCTGAGCGTAGCTATGTCACGTGAAGTGAAGAACCTCTGCTTCCTTTTTTAGACACCTTCTCTGATTATTTGATTCCCCGGAGCACAAGAGCTAGGGTAGGGTAAACTCGTCAGCTGGATAGCTAAAGTACAGAAGTTTAAGGGGATAATAAATATATATCGCTTTTCCGGGGGGACCGAGAAAAAGGGAAGGAGATATGGAGCCAGTGAGTGGCAACTGGTTCAGCGGTGCTATCAAAAACAGCCTTCTATGTGCTATCAGAGCCACTCGTCCCTTCTCCTTTCCTTTCAGTCAAGGTCTAACCTCGCGTAGCTAATGAAAGGGAATACCTTAGAACAGAACCGACTATAAGCCCTGAGAGCCTGCAAGCAAACCCCCCTTACTCTCTCTCTATTAAAAAAAAGCCTGCGTAGTAAACTCCTTGTTTGTTTTCTTTCCGATAGCTGCCTAGTGAGTTTTTCCAGTTTTCAAGTCAAGCGAGAAAGCAAGTGGAATAAGACTTTCCTTTTTTCGGCCATTTCTCAGCAATAGCTACCTGAATGGAAGCAAGCAACCTTCGGGGAGAAGAAGAAGAGTGGTCGAAGACTACGAGTCGAAGCTAAGACCAATCGAAGCCAATTTCCCTCAGCTGGAAACTCTCTAGATAGCTTCTTAGCGCTTAGCTACTTTATCCTTCTGCGCCGCTAGCGCTACTACTCCTAGTGATAGGAATAACCTACTCTTTTTCGCGATAAGGCCCATCTCGGACCGGTGACGTATTCTAATGATCTGGATCTCTGGCTTATCTCTTACTTGACGGATTCTATTTCGGCTAGTGGGATTTAAGTGACGATAATCAGGGAAAAGGGTTGATTGGCTCTGATCGATACCATCTAAAAGTGCTTGCTTCATCCATTCGTGACATTACTGGTTATTCTTACTAAGTTTCGCCTCTAGTGACTCTTGGAATCATGCGCATGGCTCCATGTCGGCCTTAATTTGGCGTCGGTGTAACGACTGGTGCAAGTAACAAACAAATACTACCTACGAGTCTCATTCTCTCGCATTCGTCCTTACCTGTGTTCTATTCTATTGATCCAGTTTAGGCAGCTTTCAGTCTCTATAAACTGGATGGAATATCTCTTACACAAGATACGAAGTCATCAATCAATGGCATGAAGGAGTTAAATCAGGAACAGAAAGACTTTCAAAGCAAAGGCATGAAGGCAGGATAAATACCTCTACTAATGTGCAATCAGGTAGGTAATACAGTGAGTTACATTTCCTGTGCTAGCCATAAGTAGCAATGCGGGAGAGAAAGAGACCAGAGGGATTGGATTTCACCCAACTGCAATGTCCGGCTGAAGACTGAAGTGAAGACTTGGCTTTAAGCCTCTCATCTTTGATCCTTTATTAATATCGACTTCATTCTGTAAGGCTCTTAGGAGCCGAGATAAGGCGAAAGAACGGATAGTAAAGCCCCTTACTTAAAAGGAGAAAAATGCCTGCCCCTATCCGACGGAAGACCTTGGTGTGATCGCTGCAATCGTTCCTTGTTCCCGTCGAAAGTCAGAATTGAGGAGCGGTCATAACTGTGTGTTGTAAGACCTAGCTCACCCCCTTAAAGGAAATAAGTGGCATTCTAGTAAGTCTGGGTGGAATCTATTCCAAAAGGTATCACCCAGCTAGGCGAATCACAGTATCTTTGGCCTGGCTGTATAAGTGTAGCCCGAGAAGGAAAGGTGTTTATTGTAAAGGGCGTAAAGCGAAAAGATCTTGAGTCAGCTGAATGTGCAATGGAAGGTCTTTCGGATAGGACATCGGGTACAGCATGAACAGCGAGCCAAAGCAGGGGTTCGTGTTATGCCTGCCTGCCTTGAGTCGAAGCTAATCAATATTCAACACCTAAACAGAATTGATATATTGTTTTTGTTACGTGTAGTATCTGATGGAACCTTCCCTTATAGTTCTATTCTTCGCATCGAACTATAAGGAATGATTCAAATTGAACAGTCTACCTCTAAGCCCAAGACAGCTGTGGCATGCCCTGTTTACAGCTGCTTATCCTCTTCTGTCTTTCCGTCATCTCAACCTCGCACCTAAGCATCACGTTCCTAGGGACAGAGAAATCTGCGCTCTAAGGCTATCATAGTAATGCCAGCATGGTTACATCTAACTGCCTACTGGGCAAGCTTCCACTTCAAAGTCACCTGATTTGGCACCAGCCAAAGGAGTAGGAGCATGGGCACTGGGAAAAGATTGAATCGATCCAGCTCTGGTAACAAAGCAGTAGGCAAGCCTTAGTGTGGACCATCCATACCTCTAAGCCCGAGACTTTTTCTCCTCGGATCGGAGCGCACCACGGGATGCTTTGTGAACAGCCCCCTCTGCTGGTCCCGCTGCAGTTATATGAGCTGCCCCCTCTGTTCAATACCGATACCTGTCAGATTCCATAGCTGATGAATCTCTTTCTTTTGAAACTCTTTCCCTTGATCGTCACGCAAGACGCTTTTCCGGCACAAACCTAGTAGTTATTTGTCCTGCCGATCTTGGGGGAACTGATGACACTGATGCTCCAAGACCAAGAGTTTTCACAGCCAAAGCTATTGAAGCAGCTCCCTCCCATGAATCACTGCTTTCTGCACGCACTGCTTTCGCACCACGGCTTTCCGCTTAATAGATAAAACAAAGTCCTATCCCAGTTGATCGAGCTGAATCCACCCCCAGCATCTCAAGTTCTTAGGCGGGCAGGTGCATCAGCCTCTTCTTTCTTGTTTCCGACAGGGCTAGTGTAGCTAGCCGCACAAGCCTCTGACCTGTACTCCAAAAAGGGAAGGTGAGGGGCTTAGAAACGGGTAGATAGACTAGACCAAGAAGAAGAAAAGAAAGCGCAACTATACTAGGCGAGGGAGGCTACACCCGTAGGAGCCGACCGATTGTCGCTATAGTAGGTTTGCTATCTTTTTCGAGTGCAGTGAGTAAAGTAGCTAGTTAACCTTACCGAGGCTGGCAGCTCCTCCATAGTAACATAGTAACAAAAAAGGCCCCCATAACCACACGGGAGGGTAGGTCAGATTCAACTGGATGGTCACGCTTCTTCGAGCCTAAATTGGAGGAAAGCTGGTTCCGTGAGTAGCCTATAAAAACAAGGGCGACTCCCAATGGCTTTTACTCTACGGAATGGTTGAACTGCGGACCAAACTCTCAATCCCGGAATGCTTTGCCTTTATTCTTGGCTGCACATCACCAAACCAGGAGCTACCCAAGAGTGAATTCCTGTCCTCCTGAAAGCGGCAATCGCAGAATTCGCCCAGGTATCACTTCAGTGCCTGGCTTCCACCAAGGAGGAGGCGGAGTTCTTTGCTCGTTGGTTACCCCTTTACTTACCCCACTCGCTCGCCGCCTTCTGTTATCTTCCCTTTCAGTATCCATCCTAGGGTAAGAAGAAGCAGAAGAGAAAGCCCTTGATCCGAGAAGGAAGGCTTTTTCAAATCCACCACCAGGGAATGAAGGTAGGGCAGAGGCATTCGAAGAAGCTGTTTTTTCAGACGCAGAAAACAGAAGATACCACTGGAAAATCTACAACTGTCGATCCAGCCTGAACAGCAGCATTAGCCGTAGAAGGAGCCTTAGAGACAATGTTCAGGACTTCTTCGAATGCCTGTTCTAGCACCAGCTTCCTTTTCTTCCCTTTCGACGTTTCTTTCGAAGCAAGACAAGAAGGGGCTTGTTCGGGAACTGCAGCAGTGATCGATCATGGGTAAAAATCGGGAAAAGTTAACAAATAACAATATATATATATGATGATCGATCGAATTTACCTTCAGACAGTGGGCTAGGGAGTCTCCTCTCCCAGGAACCGCTAGCGATCACGAAATAGCACGCTGCCAGCATTCGATCATAGTTTTCCCGTCCAGCAGGACTCAGGCTAAGAGCGTCCGGGGCACTCTCCCCCCAAATAGAAGGGTCAACACCACCTTTTTCGTCATCAGGCGGTTACTCACACACATCCTCACCACACCATCCCGAGAAAGAAGATTGAACCGCTTCGGCGCCGTACCATTCAGACTGCTACGATACACTGGAACTGGTATAAACTATAGAAACCCCTGTTGTTGAGCGCAGTTGGTGTATTTGGAATCGTACTTTCCGCGTTTATACGCTTCTTTGAGTGTTTATACGCGTCAGCATATCAATTTGATAAAGGGCGTGAGCACTCCACTCAAGTATGTGGAAGTGGGATATCGCGACGAGATGCCCATCCATTTTCTATTTTAGCATTTAAAAGTAAAGGCAAAGCGAATCCGAGAGTTTGGCGACACGAGATCATGGAAAGAAAGGGACTCATTAAGCGGGTAGTTCGATATGGCCACGGTGCCGCCGCGTTCCCGATGTCCATAATGGACGTGCTTTTCGGCTCATTGTGCTTGCGAGACGAGACGATCCGAGGATCGGTGATTTTCAAAGTCTGTTGGGAACACGTAAACGCCACTGTGCTATGCCGGATCAAACCCGGCCATATCAACACTGTTTCGGGCCCCACGATTCAGAGATGGATAGAGTGTGGCGAATCCAGAGGAATGAGCTACCTTTGATACGGACGGATTATCCCCCACCGATGAAAAAGAAAGAATAGGCTGATCTAGAGGGGGAGCAGCGGAGTTTTCGCCTGCCCCTCAACGGATTAACTCGGCGTGCCACCCTCGGCAACAAGGTCCTTCCAGGACCATAATGAAGAGCACTGACTTGAAGTTCTGACTCTGCTCTTCTGGCTCACACCCAGTCCAGCGTTGTCTGTCTCCCTCATCAAGTGCCGTTTCTAGCCCACTCTTGGACAAACTCGGTTGGAAGTGCGCCCCTCAGGACGTGACCCTCGGATCAACTACACTCTTGTAGCACCCCATTGCTCAAATGCCCTCTGGTAACTCTGAATAACTAAACTCTGAACAAACTGCCCTCTTGGCGACTCAAGTGTCGGTAGCCATCAATCTCCCCATTGATCGGAACTACCCCAGGAAGGGAAATCAACCTCTCGGCCTACTCTGGACTATAACTGCGGCACTCTTGCCAACATGCTCACTCTTGAGCGTTCCTCTGAACCATACTCGGAAAACGGAAGTGCACCTCGCAAGGTGTGGCTCGCAAGCCAACTGCTACTCTTAGCAGCACCCCCATGCCCACTCTGCGCCTCTGTACAAGTCCTCTAACTTGCTACCTCTGAACCCAATCTCGTCTCGCGCGGCTGTCACTGACCACTGTGCCTCTCTAGGCTTGCCTCTGTTTCTCTAGTAATGTGCCTCCACTCTCGGAGGTCTTGGCTCATACCCTTATGTACCTCTGTACTTCTGAACTCAAATACTCGATGCCTCACCACTTGCCACTTGGCGTTTTCTTTGCCAACATGTCCTGTAGGTTCACATGGGTAACCAAAGACTAAGAAGGATATACTGGAAGTTTCCTAGCATCCCGATGTTTTGCTGATAACTCAGTCTCTGAAAGAAGCACGCCCCTGAATACCTCATGAAACCGTGCACCAAGCTCAAACCAAGCCATCAACTAATCCGAACTCGAAAGACTGCTCTGTAGCTGCTGAACGTAGCCAACAAGTAGGACAAGTCTCAACTAGCCCACAAGAAGGTAGCCAACAACATAGATTTGGCACGGCCAAGCATCTTGCCATCCGAAACCAAGATGAAGCCCAAATTGTCTCTGAGTGCGGTCCGCTGCACTGTAGGGCTCATTCCCTCGTATATCTCATGTAGCTCGCATAG